GAAAGTGGAAGAAATGGAGTTTCATTACCCTTTCTGGTCTCGCGGACCAATCACTCCCCGAAAGGTCCTATACCTCGTATTATTTCTATTCGACCTATTTTTTTTTTTAATATTTACTTTTTAATAGAAATATCGATTTATAATGAATATCAATTTATTCGTATATTTATTTTAGTTCTTATATTTATTTGACTCTTTATATTATCGAATCTAATTATTCTATGTATAATTAATTAGAAATAGAATTGGAATAATATTTCAAAGATTTTATGAAATGGTGATTCGAATGAATGATTCATGAATATAAATATGAATCAAAACAAAAGATTCTATGGAATCATGAAAGAGGGATCTTTCCCTCAGATTTAGTCATACCATTAGATTGACAATTTCAAAAAGCTGTTCATACTATGAACATAGTATGAGGGGGGTCGGGTAAGTATGCCCCCATCGTCTAGTGGTTCAGGACATCTCTCTTTCAAGGAGGCAACGGGGATTCGACTTCCCCTGGGGGTAGGGTACTACGCAAGGAAGTTGATCATGGATTATCAATATGCCTGGAATTGATTCTTCCTGGGTCGATGCCCGAGCGGTTAATGGGGACGGACTGTAAATTCGTTGGCAATATGTCTACGCTGGTTCAAATCCAGCTCGGCCCAATAATTCACCGATCCACCATGAAATGAATAACCCATTTGTTGTTCCCCGGAAAGGCCTAATCGGAATACGGAAGATTAAAGAAAAGTGAGATTTTCTGATATATTTTTACCGCTGTTCATTTGCTCTATTTATTTTTTTCCACAAATTTAGATCTTGTTTGCTAATGATCCATCTAGATTCATATAAGGATCCGGAGGTATAAAGTCTAAGGTAAAGAATAAAATAAAGAATAAAGAAAAAAACTCTTTTTTTTTTCATTGAAAGTGAAAGATTGATTTGATTATCAATCAATTTCTAAAAAACGAAAGGATTACTAACAATTTGCAAGACGCTTCCACTAAAGTGCATATCCATGTGGATATCAAATATATCATGTGGATTTATGTTACAATACGACTATTCTAATTTAAATAAAATAGAAAGGGTTTGAATGAAATCATAAGAATATGTATGATGTATACTTTATTTGCTTGGGATTGTAGTTCAATTGGTCAGAGCACCGCCCTGTCAAGGCGGAAGCTGCGGGTTCGAGCCCCGTCAGTCCCGATGGATCCAAATACAATAAAAAAAATACATCAATTCATCTCTTCGTTTTCTTTGAAAGGGAGAACAAATAGCAGAATTTCATTCCCCTTGGGAATGCTCTCTTATTTTATTTATTTATTTTTTCCTTTCACATTTCTCATCAAAGAAATATGGGAATTCCCATTTATTCAACTAGTACCGATTGAAAGGCGAAAGGCATATGTAAATTAGTACAATTATTGGTAGAAGCATATTCAGGATTCCAAGAGATACCGTACGGAGTCCGTCTTTTTCGATTATTCCCGATCTGTGTAATGTAATAGAGTACTATATGTTTCAAGTAGGACATACAAAATAAAATTTAACATAGTAACCTTGATATAATACTTTTAAGATTAAAGGTATATCCCTTTCTATTTCTAACTACGATTTTGTGTAACCTCAATTACTAATTTCAATTAGTAATGCGAATTTGAAACAATTTATCTCATTCAACTTTCACACTGAATTTTTGATATATGTGCATCCTGTAATTAATCCAAGGAAATAGTATATTAATAAAATAAAAAGAAAGCTCAAAAAAGAAGGATCCCATCTCTCTTTCTCTCTTAGCGAGGGCTATCTCTCTTAGTGAGAGTGAGGGAATGAATAATCTTTTTTAAGTTTAAGGGTCTTGCCGAAGAAAGAACAGGGTTTTTAATGAATTTGATGGAATACTATATTTTTTATACCCCGCCTTTCCTTATTATATATTATACTTATACTTCTTTGTTTTCCAAGAAGATTAGATCATTAAAGATTAAAGGGAGGTTCGAACTTACCTTTTTACATTTTGCTTCTATTGTTTATTTTATTGGGTTTTTTATAACCAATGTAAGTAAGTGTAAAGGAGGTCATATGATATCTCATCAGATGCTTAAGGGGGGCGTACTTTATAGAAACTGTAGTTTATAGAAACTAAAGAGTGGAATAGAATGATAAATAACGTAAAAGAATTATTGATCGGATTCATAATCCAAATTGCAATTCGGTATGGATAAAGGATCTTCCTATGTTATACTATTTAATTCTCGACGATGAATCAATTAATTTGATAGCTCAGATATTGTTATTCATAATATTGATCTGATTCGATATCATCGAGATGTAATTCATACCATTGAATATTGCATTTACAGGCGAAAGGTTTATCAGCTCTATGGGATTAAATCCCGAGTTATTTCAAATTAAATAAAAATGAAACGATGAGATTATGGAAGTAAATATTCTCGCATTTATTGCTACTGCACTGTTCATTCTAGTTCCGACTGCTTTTTTACTTATAATATACGTAAAAACAGTCAGTCAAAATGATTAATTTGACTTAAACTTGACTGTTTCGTTCTTATCAATGATTGAAAAGAAAAAATAAAAATTAAAAGTATTCCAATTTCATGTCTTAAATGAAACAAGCGGACTAGAATTATCAGTATGGTAGAAAGATTCATATATTTCTTTCTACCATACTTATTATATTATTGTAGTATATAAAGTTTTACTGTATAAAGATAGAGGTTTAATATAGATCAATCCACAATATATCTATCTTCATAGATATCAATTACATATAGATATAAATTCCATACATCTATGTACATAGCGTACCAATTCTATTTCTTTGCTTTATCTATTTAATTTGTGTTGATTGCAATTATCAATATAAAAAAATAGAAGGGCAACTCTTACTCTTACGGTTCTAATTCCTAGACTTTATGATTCTTTTCAATATGAGAATCCTGGTATCCACCGAAAGAATCAAATCGATGAAGTAAAAAAAGTATAGGCGTATATTAATAAACGAGAATCACATAATTTTTTTTTAGCATTCCGAATAAATAATTGATTGAGCAGTTGACAGATGATCCGGGGGTTCGGTTCCATGGGGAACCTCTTTGGATTTCGAAAAGGATTAGTAAAGCACACTCATTTTTATTTTTAACGCTTGAACCGTGATATGAAATGAGTTCAATAAAGCAAGCATAGCATAAATCGAATTTATAAAATAATACAACAAATAATAAAGCAAGCGGTAACGCGCAATATGTGACTTGCCCAAGGCAATATTTTATTATGTGGAGTATTTCGTTGGACAACCACTATGTCTATGTTGTTTCCCATAGAGAGTCTGTATCCACTTAATAACATAACCATTTTCTCTTTGAACAGTAAAAATAAAAAAAAAGGTGGAAACCAAAAACAAATAAAAAAAAGTAAAATAAAAAGGGCTTTGCAGAACGATCTATAAAACAATTGATATGGGTTGAGTTTGATTCCTCAACTCAATTAGTAGTACCTCTAGAGTCCACCTCTACCCCATACTACGAGTGAAAGAGAAAATGTAAAGACTACCATTAAAGCAGCCCAAGCGAGACTTACCATATCCATGTGAATTATATCCCCTATCTCCATAAATATGAAGGAATTATTCCATTACCCTTCCCTAATCATTATTATGTTCACTAATCACTAATAATAGTGGAATCGCTGGCGCGGAGTCAAAAGTTAAGTGGATTATGACCCAACACCATTGATGAAACAATTCACTAAACTCACAATTCTAACCGGTTTTTATATTATATTATTTAGATCGGAAAACGGTAAGAACAAGCAAAATACGTGGATACCCAGTTTCAGGGGAATGTTACTAACATGTAGTAATAATAATACCTAGTCTTTCTTTTGTTGACCTTCATTTCATTATCATTAAGTAAAAAATATAAAAAAATAGAGTCAAGATAGATCACTATCTATCACATATCCCTATTTCTCATTTTATCCAATCGTTACGTCTCTCGCTTGTCTCTGCGAAATAATGGGACGATAGTCTATTACATTATTGACTGGGGTAGGGGTTACAGAAAAGAAAGAATTTCTTCTTGTACTTTCTTTATAACTTTATAAAAGAATAATAAGTAAAAATAATATAATATATAAGTAAAAGTCGATTATCTATTCAATTATATCATATTAAATTGATTGCCGCAGCACTTAGAGAATTTCATGAGTCTGTATACAAACATACAAACAAAGTATCTTTCGACTTTTCCGCAACGAATAATTCCATTCCCCGTTCGTCTATCCAAATAAATTCAAGATTCAATTAATAAGCATTAGTAATAGAAGAGTTGTCATATCAAGATTTAACGATCCCTTTTCAATATTCACTAATATAATCTTTCCGCAAGGATTTACATCATTTTAGAGAACAGAACCGCCGGAGATGCTTATAGAATCAAGCAAGTATCAAGAGGACTCTCCCCCCCTTACTTCTGCTGGAAAAGTTTGTTAAGTTATATCAGCAAAATATAATAAGGTACGGCGATTTTTTTTGTTGATTAGGCGACACCCAGATTTGAACTGGGGAAAAAGGATTTGCAGTCCCCCGCCTTACCGCTCGGCTATGTCGCCAAAACGGTACAAAAAAATATATGAAAATATTCCACTTTTTTTTTTTCGGGGGGGGGGAGGGGGGTATTCGTTTTTGTACTTGTATCTGGAATCCTCTTTTATTTAATAATCCCCTTTCCTAAAAAAAATAAATACTTACCTTTCTCTTTGGATTGGATATATATCTTCGATTGTTTGTATAGTATCTTAAAACAAACACAATATTGAAAAAAAAAAAAACCTCCCCCTTTCTATTGAAAAACCAATTGTGTATTTTCAGTCACAAAGCAAAAATTCAGAACAAATTGGAACCATTAACTATTAAATGTGAATTAAAATTTAGGAACGATTCCCGGGTTTGAATAGAAAATTGTGTTTTACTAATGATA